TCGAAGTCCTGGAGAGGAAGATGCATCCTGGGTTGACGTATAGTGCGACTTGTCAGATATATTGGGTCATACGGTATTTCCCCGTTCTCTTTCCCGATCGAGATATCCTCTGTTTCGCCCAAGAAAGATTAATTGAATCATCAAAAATTTGGAGCGTGAAGTGCAATTAGATACATTCTTGGGGAAATTAAGATTACTATTATAATTAGAAAAATTTATGGTTAGCTTAGTGGAACTAAAAAACTTAAGTATCCAGGCTCCGTTTAGAAAAAGCCCAATTGGAAATAGATATATGATTACTATTTGTATCATAAACGATTTCTTTTTGTAAAGAGAAGCCATCTCAAACTCTTAATCAATCGAGTAATATTAATATGCATGAATACATCAAATTTTTGGCGTAAGGCATAAAAATTGAAAAAGGGGGGAAGTCATAACAAAAAGAAGTGGTAATGGAATCATTTGTCCTATATGTACAAATAAAAATCGGGCGTATCCTTACCCGGAGTAGAGCATAAACCTAAAAAGATTAACAGGGCCCATTCAGGAACAAGAAAACGACATTGTGATTTGGATTAGATCTCGATGAAACAATATATCAATAAGAAGTTAATTCGATAAGTTTAGTGACTTCTTTTTTTTTTCTTTTCTATTATTTTTCTATTACAAGAATACAAGAATATTATACGAAAAGGAGCAAAAACCTGTCTTTTTTTAAAAATAGAAGAAAAGTCCTTTCGTTAGAAGTCAGAAAGAGCCTTCTACGAATATAAAATACGAATATAAAAAAAGAAAGAGGATTGGAATCTGCACATTGATTCTTTTTTTTTGCAATTTTTTGTTGAACCGTATGCACCAAAAGGCGCCTGTACGGTTCGTAAGGGATATAATTTTACCCTAATCAACCGACTTTATCGAGAAAGATTACTTTTTTTAGGACAAGAGGTTGATAGCGAGATCTCGAACCAACTTATTGGTCTTATGGTATATCTCAGTATAGAGAATGATACCAAAGATCTCTATTTGTTTATAAACTCTCCTGGCGGATGGGTTATCCCTGGAGTGGCTATTTATGATACAATGCAATTTGTGCGACCAGATGTACAGACAATATGCATGGGATTAGCCGCTTCAATGGGATCTTTTATCTTGGCCGGAGGAGAAATTACCAAACGTCTAGCATTCCCTCACGCTCGGCGCCAATGAGGTTTTTATTTGAGAGAAAAAAATAAGACTATGCCTTCGCCATATGAATATGAATATTAAGTAATAATAGCATGGCACTTTGAATTCGATATCAAAATAAAACAATTTTTATTGTTTTTTCAAAACATTTGATTATGTATCGAGAGAGTAGTATGAGATAAAAGGTATTTCCTGTTTTTTATATTGGAGATTCCAGTTCAGCGTCACAAACTTTTTTATTTTCACACCGGGGGCTTAGTTGTATTCTGAAAGAGTTCGAAATAAAAAAAAGATTATTTTTTTCCTTAATTTTACAAAAAGCAACTTTGGGATTGCTGAAACACAGACAAACCAAATAATCTTAATAATAAATATAAATATATATAAAGCAACGGAACCATCATAGTATTTTTGAACTCCTACGAAAGGAAGGGTGGTAATTTGATCATTTACCGATCTGGGTCTGATAGATCCTATTTTTTTTTTTTTCGTTGATGGAAGGTAAAGGTCAATTTTATTATAGAGCCGTATGCAATGCATAAAAGATGCCCGTACGGTTGTGGTTGTTCAATTCTATCTTTTTTTATTTTTATTCTTTATCTTTCTTTTCTATTCATCATGCAAAATAGAGGAACCCCTCTTTTGTTATACCATCAGGGTAATGATTCATCAACCTGCTAGTTCTTTTTATGAGGCACAAACGGGAGAATTTATCCTGGAAGCGGAAGAGCTGCTAAAACTGCGTGAAACCCTCACAAGGGTTTATGTACAAAGAACGGACAAACCCTTATGGGTTGTCTCGGAAGACATGGAAAGAGATGTTTTTATGTCAGCAACAGAAGCCCAAGCTTATGGAATTGTTGATGTTGTAGCGGTGGTTGAGTGAAAAGCCCGGATTTTTTCGCGCAAATTCTCGATTTCCTATTTTATATTTTTGCTGAATTTACTAGAAAATTAAATAGAAGTAATTAAAAATCATCAGGTTAGGATCGATCTAAACCAGCCCATTATTTATATGATATGATTCAACATGCCAACTATTAAACAACTTATTAGAAATACAAGACAGCCAATCAGAAATGTCACAAAATCCCCCGCGCTTCGGGGATGCCCTCAGCGTCGAGGAACATGTACTAGGGTGTATGTGCGACTCGTTCAGATCATGAGCTGGGATAAAAGAAAGAAAACCTTTTCTAGTATCAATGATCAGTACCGGGGAATAGAATAGAAAAAGAAGTCCGTTCAATTCAGTATAAAAAAAAATCTATCCATTCTATTGTGTATGAAATTTATGGTTTCCATTGGTGCAAATCCA